TGTTGCTAAAATATCGGTATTAACCCCGAAACTCCCGGCAGATGGCCTGTGGCCCAAAGAAACGAAAGAATCGGTTACATTTTTCATATGATCTCCTCTTATACGTATATAGACTAAAAAACCGAACAGAGTTATTTTTTTATTACCTCTTTTTCTTCTTTTATTCTATTTGTTTATGTTTATTTCCGATTTTAAAATCGGGTTAAAGAATATTCGAATTATAAACTACAAACTGCTCCTTTTATTTTGTTACAACATTTCCCCAAAGGGGAATGGTTTTCCTTGGATTGGACTACGGACGGGAAGGATGAAAGCGAGTTGGTATGCTAATTCCTCACCCGCAAATCAGCCCTTCCCGTAGGTTATTTTCTCAAAAAATACGTAATTGTAGGAGTTTAATTTGGATATAATTCGAAAAAGCAAACGACAAGTCCAAGCCAATAAAATATGAAAAAATAAAAATTTTTCATATTTCTAAGATTAAACAAAAGGATTCGCAAATAAAAGTGCTAATGCTACAACCAGTCCATAAATTGTTAAAGCTTCCATAAACGCTAGACTAAGCAATAGAGTGCCTCGTATTTTTCCCTCAGCTTCAGGCTGTCTCGCGATACCCTCTACAGCTTGACCCGCGGCAGTTCCTTGACCAACCCCAGGTCCAATAGAAGCAAGCCCTACAGCCAATCCAGCAGCAATAACAGAAGCGGCAGAAATCAGTGGATTCATGATAAGTTCCTCGTACCAAAAAAAATAAATGGTTAATGATACAATCAACCAATGAATTATGACTTAATTATTCCGTCGCTAGGATTCATCCAGTCGAAGTAACTAAGAACTTCGAGTTGAAGTAATATAATTATATTATTGAATCATCAGAACTACTTAGATTTATATTTTTTAGTTTCTATTCGCAGAGTCCTTGTGAACCCATACGACTTCTGCTCTTTCATTTCTTGGTTCCGAACTGTTATTTGAATTATTCCACCCTTTCTTGATTTCATCTGTTTATTAATTCACAGAAACAGAAGACTTTTATTGACTATTGAAATATTGACTATTGAAATCCCTATCTCCAATTTCACAGTAATAGAACAAATGAAATATATCTTTAGTTCATATATAACAAATATCTAATATCACATATACGTGTTTTTCTTCTATAACGTAAACAAACCAGTCATTCATCTTAAATTGAATTCATTAATTAAGTGTCGAAATAACTACAAAAGTTGACTTATAGCCATTCAATTATACAATTATATTACATATACCTGGTTCTAAACCTACCTAACCAAAATTTTGATGAATCCTTTTTTTCGTAAATTCTTTTCTCCCTTTCCTTTTCTTTATCATTATTCCCATGGATTAAGCAAATTATTGCATAGAAATCGAATTATTTTATTGATCTAAGTTCATGCAATTTATAATTATTTATTATAATAATTTTCTTTTGGTCAATTCTTGAACAAAATGCAGAATTGTTTCGCCCTTTTATTTAATCACACCACATAAACATATACTACAAGAATTCTTATACAAAATTCAAACTATTTTTTATTATTTGAATAATTTATAATTTGACACAGGCTTACCAACATAAAACGAATACTCATTGAGAGGGTTAAATTAAACGGGTTTAGGAAAAAGATCTTTTAGATCTCTTTCCTTTCTTTTTAGAAGTCTCTAATATCGTAACTTTTTTTCTATTACTCTAGATTGTATCTAGCCTAAATTGTATATTTCCGAAGTAAATACTATCTTGACTTGAGCCGCGCATATGGGCTAATCTAAAAAAAGACTATTTCAATGATGGCCCTCCATGGATTCACCTATATACGCCGCAGCTAAAGTTGCAAAAATAAGAGCTTGAATACCACTTGTAAATAATCCAAGGAACATGACAGGTATAGGAACCACTGAAGGTACTAAAGAAACAAGAACAACAACGACTAATTCATCAGCTAAGATATTCCCGAAAAGTCGAAAACTAAGTGATAAGGGCTTTGTGAAATCTTCTAAGATGTTGATTGGTAAAAGGATTGGAGTTGGCTGAATATATTTCCCGAAATAACTTAATCCCCTTTTGTTAAGACCCGCATAGAAATATGCCACTGACGTAAGTAAAGCCAAAGCTACAGTAGTATTTATATCATTCGTGGGTGCAGCTAACTCTCCATGAGGTAATTGTATTATTTTCCAAGGTAAAAGAGCTCCTGACCAATTAGAAACAAAAATAAATAGAAACATAGTTCCAATAAAAGGAACCCAAGGACCGTACTCTTCGCCAATTTGAGTTTTACTTACATCTCGAATAAATTCAAGAACATATTCGAAGAAATTCTGCCCGCGAGTCGGAATAGTTTGTGGGTTACGAACAGCTATAGCGGCTGAACCTAATAAGATAGCAATTACAACCCAAGAAGTAATAAGTACTTGACCGTGGACCTGGAAACCCCCTATTTGCCAATAGAAATGTTGGCCTACTTCCACACCGGATATATCATATAACCCCTTTAGTGTGTTGATGGAACATGATAGAACGTTCATATTGCCCTCTAAAAAAATCAAACTTTAAACAAAAATTTTTTGATTCAACCACCTCTTTGCCTACTTGAATCGGATATTTTGAATACTAACTAATTACATAATATCCCCATTATTTCTTTTTTAGAATTAAGAAAAAAGAGTAAGCTGTTCCCGAAATCTATGGGACTTCCGAAGTAAGTTATTTATCTTATTATTAATCAAGGATTTCTTATATAGCTAGAACGCCCTTCACAAATTGCGAATACTAATTTGTTAAGAATTAATCGGATTGAAGATATAGCGTCATCATTTGCTGGAATCGAAATATCTGCGAGATCGGGGTCACAATTTGTATCAATTAAACAAATTGTTGGAATTCCCAAAGTGATACACTCTCGCAAGGCCGTATATTCTTCGTGCTGATCGACGATGATTACAATATCGGGTAACCCTGTCATATATTTAATTCCGCCCAGATATGTTTGCAAGCGAGATAATTGTCTTTTCAGCATAGCTTCATCTCTTTTCGGAAGACGATTGAATTTCCCCGTTTTTTGTTCCATTCTTAAGTCCCGGAACTTATAAAGCCTGGTTTCAGTAGTGGACCAATTCGTTAACATACCGCCAAGCCATTTTTTATTAACATAATGACACCGGGCCCTTATTGCAGCCCACGCTACTGAATCAGCTGCTTTATTTTTGGTACCAACAATTAAGAATTGTTTTCCCCTACTTGCCGCATCAAAAATCAAATCACAAGCTTCTGATAAAAAACGGGCAGTTTTAGTAAGATTTATAATATGAATACCTTTACGCTTTGCAGAAATATAAGGTGCCATTTTTGGATTCCATTTCCTAGTACCATGGCCAAAATGAACTCCTGCCTCCATCATCTCTTCCAAACGGATGTTCCAATATCTTCTTGTCATTTCTCCCCACACCCTCTATTCTTAAAAAAAAAAGAAGGAACCCTGAAACTGAAATAAATAATTGTTCCGACGGAACTTTCTCTTCTACCGTAGATTGGCCGTAGATAGACAACCAAAACTTTTTATTCATTATTTTTTTGATTACCAAATATAGTGAAAAGGATGAATCCACTCTTAGGAGTCATTAAATCCTATAAATGATTGTTTTAGTGTATCATGGAAATTCTTTGATAAGGGACGAATCCAATAATTTTCTGTGGTGGAACAAAATATCTCGCATTTCCCCCCCGAATAGATTCTTTTTTTTTGTTTCCAAAGGAATGTTGTTATGTTGTTTTGAAGTTGAAGGGTATACTAATCCTTTGAATCCGGTACCAACAGGTATCATCCCCCCCAAAACAACGTTCTCTTTCAGACCCTTCAACCAATCAATACGGCCCCGGAGAGCCGCCCTTGCTAAAACCCGAGCAGTTTCTTGAAAACTCGCCTCAGATATGAAACTTTGAGTATTGAGCGATGCTCTTGTTATTCCCAATAAGATGGCTCGGTAACAGATCGCTTCTTCTAAAGCGCGCCCCATTCGTTCCGCTCGTAACAATCCAATTAGTTCTCCGGGTGAAAAAACATTAGACATTCCATCTTCTGAAACCAAAACCTTTGATGTTATTTGACGTACAATAATTTCTATATGCCTATTATGAATCTGCACCCCCTGAGATCGATAAACTTTTTGTATCTTATTAACCAAAGAGATACGGCTTTGCACTATAGTTAGTTCAGCACCAATCAAAAATCCCCAGGGAATTCCAAGAATTCTTGTTATACATTCGTTCCAAACCTCAATCCTTTTTTCTAGATTCATCGATATTGAATCGATCGAACGCACTTCTAATACCTGTTCCACTTTTGGAAGACCCTGCGTTATATCACCAGATCTCGATTTTTCATAAATAAATGTAACTAAAGTTTCTCCTTCGTAAAGGATTTCCCCATAATGGCCATGAACAGTTGTTCCCGGGGTGGCCAAAAAAGGCTTAGCGGATCGTATTACTATAGAGTCAACTTGAACAAGTATAACTTGACCCGATTTTAGGCGGGGTCTTTTTTTGGCTATACATACATTTTCACAAATCAACTGCCCAAGACTCATTATTGTAGATGTCTTTTCACAACAATTATGATCGAGAAAATACCAATTCAAATGGAATGGATTCAAAAAAATCTTACTGGAGAGGTCGGGATTATAAATTTTCCCATGTTCATCCATTAAATAATATTTAATTACTTGAACCGTTTGTTTTAAATTGTCAAGTTGTAAATAGTTAGTTATCAATATATGATTATGAGTTAATAAATGATAAAATGAATAAAAATTCGCAATGGGAAAGGCTATTCCTAAGGGGCCCAACGAATTCCTAATTGAAATTGGAGGATTTTTGTGAATTGATTCTTTTATCACACTGTGATTTTTTACCGGACCCATTCGAAAACTATTGGATGATGATAAAATTATCAACGATTGGCATTCCTTATTTCTATTCAACA